AAAATCAAGTTTTAATTTTAAGGAACTTTCATTATTTTCTAAAGAAGACGAAATGCATTTAGAAAATCAAATAAAAAATTTAAAATTTTTATTCAATGGAGTTATAACGGATCCTAACAATAAAACAATTATAAAAAAATCGAATGGAATAAAAGAAATAAGTAAACAAGTTCCTCGATGGTCGTACAAATTAATCGACGATTTAGAACAACAAGAAGGAGAAAATGAAGAGAGCGTAGGAGAAGATCATGGGATTCGTTCACGAAAAGCCAAACGTGTAATAATCTTTACTGATAATCAACAAAATACAGATAGTGATAATAATACCAAAGACAGAACTAATCCTGATCAAGCTGACGAAGTGGCTTTAATACGTTATTCACAACAATCGGACTTTCGTCGAAACATAATAAAAGGTTCAATGCGAAACCAACGACGTAAAACAGTTATTTGGAAACTGTTTCAAGCAAATATGCATTCTCCTCTTTTTTTGGACAGGCTGGACAATTCTCTTTTTTTTTCTTTTGATATTTCTGAACCTTTGAAAATAATATTTCGAAATTGGATGTGTAAAAACAAAGAATTCGCGATTTCCGATTCTACTTATAACGGGGAAAAAACAAACAAAAATGAGAAAAAAGAAAAGGACAAAAGAGACAAAGACAAAAGAGAAGAAAAAACCCAAATAGAAATAGCTGAAGCTTGGGATAGCATTGTGTTCGCTCAAGTAATAAGAGGTTGTGTTTTAGTAACCCAATCACTTCTTCGAAAATATATCCTATTGCCTTCATTAATAATAGCTAAAAATATTATTCGTATGCTATTTTTTCAAATTCCTGAATGGTCCGAGGATTTAACGGATTGGAATAGAGAAATGCATGTTAAATGCACCTATAATGGAGTTCAATTATCAGAAAAAGAATTCCCGAAAAACTGGTTAACAGACGGTATTCAAATAAAAATCCTATTTCCTTTTCGTTTAAAACCTTGGCACAGATCGAAGTCAAAATCCTCTCATATTCTTAACGATGCAAGGAAAAGGAAAAATCAAAAAAACGATTTTTGTTTTTTAACAGTTTGGGGAATGGAAGCCGAACGGCCCTTTGGTTCTCCTCGAAAACGATTTTCCCTTTTTGACCCGATTTTTAAAAAACTCGAAAAAAAAATTAGAAAGTTGAAAAAGAATTTTTTTTTAATTATAAAAACTTTAAACGAAAAAAGGAAAGTTTTTCTAAATTTATCAAAAGAAAAAAAAACTTGGTTCATCCAAAACCTTCTATTTCTAAAAGAAATAATAAACAAATTTTTTAAATCAAAAAGAAACCTAATTTTATTATTTTGGTTTAGAGAAGTCTATGAATTAAATGAAACTAAAAAAGAAACGGAGTCGATAATCAATAATCAGACAATTCAAAAATCCTCTCCAAAAATTAAATTTATAGATTGGACAAATTATTCACTGACAGAAAAAAAAATGAAAGATATGACGGCTAGAACAAACGCAATCTTAAATCAAATAGACAAAATTACAAAAGAAAAGACAAAAAAAATTATAAGCTCCAAAATGAATATTCGCCCTAACAAAATAAATTATAATGCTAAAAGATTACAATCATCAAAAAAAAATTTACAAATATTAAAAAAAATAAATGCTCGCTTGATTCGTAAATCCTATTTTTTTATAAGAATTTTGATTGAAAGGCTATACATAGATATCTTTATAGTTATCATTAATATTCCGAGAATCAATGCACAACTTTTTCTTCAATCAACAAGTAAAATTATTCCTAAATACATTTACAATAACAAAAAAAATCATAAAAGAATTGATAAAACAAATCGAAATAGAATTCACTTTATTTCGATTATAAAAAAGTCACATAATAAAAGGAATATTAGTCTTATAAATAATAATAATAAAAACAATTCAAAAATTTCTTCTGACAGATCCTCCTTGTCACAAGCATATGTATTTTATAAATTATCACAAATACAAATTATTAATTTATATAAGTTAAAATCTGTCCTTCAATATCACGGAACATCCCTATTTCTTAAGACTGAAATAAAAGATTATTTTTGGGACCAAGGGCTATTTCATCCCGAATTAAAAAAGAAAATTTTTCTAAATTCTGCAATGAGTCAATGGAAAAAATGGTTAAGGAGTCCTTATCAATATAAATACAATTTTTATCAGATTAGATGGTATAGATTAATATGGCAAACTAAAATCAATCAAGGCCGTATGGTTCAAAAAAAATCTTTACCAAAATGGAATTTATATGAAAAAGACCAATTCAAATCATTAATTCAGTACAAAAAACAAAATAATTTTGAAGCAGACCTATTATCAAAGCAAAAAGAAAAAGAGAATTGGAAAAAAAACTTTCGATATAATCTTTTATCATATAAATATATTAATCATCATGATCAGAAAGACCCATATATTTATAGATCCCTATTAAAAGAAAATAAAAAGATTTCTTATAATTACAACCCAAATACAAGCAAATTTTTGGATATGTTAGGTAGTATTCTTATCAATAATTATCTAACAGAGGATGATATTATCGATATGGAGAAAACCCCAGCTAGAAAATATTTTGATTGGAAAATTCTTAATTTTTGTCTTAGAAAGAAAGTCCCGTACTGGATCGATACTGGAACCAAACATAAAAAAAATAATAAAACGGACCCTAATAAATATCAAATGACCGATAAAATTGATAAGAAAAATCATTTTTTTCGTAGGTTTCGCAAAGATCAAGAAACTAATTCATCTAAAAAAAAAAAAAATCTTTTTGATTGGATGGGAATGAATGACGAAATATTAAACGATCCTATATCCAATTTAGAACTTTGGTTCTTTCAAAAATTTGTCATATTGTACAAAATATATAAGATAAAACCCTGGGCAATACCAATCCAATTACTTCTTTTCAATTTTAATAGAAATGACAATATTAGTGAAAATAAAAAAATCAACAGCAAGAAAAATGTCAATCTTTTTATATCTCTTGAAAAAAAATCTATTAAATTTGAAAATAGAACGCATGAGGAAAACGAATCGGAGGACCGAGCGGATCTTCGATCAGTTTTCGCCAATCAAGAAAAAGATATTGAAGAAGATTATGTGGAATCGGACAGGAAAAAACGTAGAAAGAAAAAACAATACAAAAGTAATACGGAAGCGGAGCTCGATTTCTTCCTAAAAAGGTATTTATGTTTTCAATTAAGATGGGATGATTCTTTAAATCAAAAAATAATCAATAATATCAAAGTATATTGTCTCCTGCTTAGACTGACAAATCCACGAGAAATTATTATATCCTCTATTAAAAGGGAAGAAATAAGTCTGGATATTCTGATGATTCAGAAGGATTTAACGCTGACCGAATTGATGAAAAAAGGACTATTGATTATCGAACCGTTGCGTCTGTCGGTAAAAAATGATGGACAATTTATTATGTACCAAATTCTAGGTATTTTATTGGTTCATAAGAGCAAAGAACAAATTAAGCAAAAATATAGGGAAAAGAGCTATGTTGATAAAAAGAATTCTACCAAATTTATTGAAAGACATCAAAATCGAATTCGAAATAGAGACAAAAATAATTATGATTTACTTGTTCCTGAAAACATTTTATCGCCGAAACGGCGTAGAGAATTAAGAATTCTAATTTCTTTCACTTCACAACCAAAAAATAGAAATAATATTCATATAAACAGATACATTTTGAATGATAATAACATAAAACACTGTAGCTACGGGTTTGATAAAAGAAAAGATTGTGATAGATATAAAAATAGCCTAATAAGTAAATTAAAACTTTTTCTTTGGCCCAATTATCGATTAGAAGATTTAGCTTGTATGAATCAATATTGGTTTGATACTAACAACGCCAGCCGATTCGGTATGGTAAGGATACATATATATCCACAATTACAAATTCGGTAAGGGTGCATTTTTGATGTATATATCATAACGTTCTGATCTAATATAAGAAAAGAGAAAAGTGGACACATGTATTTTTTACATTCCCTATTCTGGTCTGATATATGTACGTATCAAGTCGATTTTAAAATTCATTAATTCATTTTTTTTTTAGGTATAAATTTTTCGCTTTTGTAAGAAAAGAAATATACTATCTTTTTTTCTCTCTAGTCGAATAAAAGAAAATTGGATTTATTAATAATAAATTTGATTTAACAAAAGCAGGAATTACTAATGAAGTAAAGATTATTGTGTATATAAAATTTAAATACACTGAAATTATTATATTATTTAGCTATTAATATATTCTATATTCCTATTCTATATTCCATTTATTAATATATTCTATATTCCATTTTAATTACATTTTCCATTCTTTTTATTATTACTGATCAAGAAAAATATCTTCATTTAATATTTAATAAAAGAGGGGCTTTCATTTTATGGTAAAAAATTCATTCATCCCAGTTATTTCACAAGAATTAAAAGAAGAAAACAAAGGATCTATTGAATTTCAAATACTAAGTTTCACTAATAAGATACAAAGACTTACCTCACATTTGGAATTGCATAGAAAAGACTATTTATCTCAGAGGGGTTTACGAAAAATTTTAGGAAAACGACAACGACTGCTATCTTATTTTGCAAAGAAGAATAGAGTACGTTACAAAGAATTAATTAATCGGTTGGATATTCGGGAATCAAAAACTAAAAACTAGTTAATTTTTTTTTATTTAATTATTTGATTTATTAGATCTTGGATTTTGATGAACTTTTTTTTTCGTTTTCATTAATTCATGGAAGAATGAATCGAGGAAACCTCTATGAATGTACCAACTACAAGAAAAGATCTTATGATAGTCAACATGGGTCCCCACCACCCATCAATGCATGGTGTTCTTCGACTTATCCTTACTCTAGACGGTGAAAATGTTATTGACTGTGAGCCAATATTAGGTTATTTACACAGAGGAATGGAAAAAATTGCGGAAAACCGAACAATTATACAGTATTTGCCTTATGTAACACGTTGGGATTATTTAGCTACTATGTTCACAGAAGCAATAACAATAAATGGTCCAGAGCATTTAGGAAATATTCAGGTACCTAAAAGAGCTAGCTATATCAGAGTAATTATGTTGGAGTTGAGTCGTATAGCTTCTCATCTATTATGGCTTGGACCTTTTATGGCAGATATCGGTGCACAAACTCCGTTCTTCTATATTTTTAGAGAAAGAGAATTAGTATATGATTTATTCGAAGCTGCCACTGGGATGAGAATGATGCATAATTATTTTCGTATCGGGGGGGTAGGGGCTGATTTACCTCACGGATGGATAGATAAATGTTTGGATTTTTGCGATTATTTTTTACAAAAAGTTGCTGAATATCAAAAACTTATTACACGAAATCCTATTTTTTTAGAACGAGTTGAGGGAATAGGTATTGTTGCTGCAGAGGAAGCAATCAATTGGGGTTTATCAGGACCAATGCTACGAGCTTCTGGAATACAATGGGATCTCCGTAAGGTTGATCATTATGAGTCTTACGAAGAATTTGATTGGGAAGTCCAGTGGCAAAAGGAAGGAGATTCGCTGGCTCGTTATTTAGTCCGAATTGGTGAAATGACAGAATCCATAAAAATTATTCAACAGGCTTTGGAAGGAATTCCAGGGGGACCCTACGAAAATCTAGAAGTTAGATGTTTTGATAGCGAAAAGGGTCCAGAATGGAATGATTTTGAATATCGATTCATTAGTAAAAAAACTTCTCCTACTTTTGAATTGCCGAAACAAGAACTTTATGTAAGAGTCGAAGCACCAAAGGGAGAATTGGGCATTTTTCTGATCGGGGATCAGAGCAGTTTTCCGTGGAGATGGAAAATTCGCCCACCGGGTTTTATCAATTTGCAAATTCTCCCTCAACTAGTTAAAAGAATGAAATTGGCTGATATTATGACAATACTAGGTAGTATAGATATCATTATGGGAGAAGTTGATCGTTGAAATGATAATTGATACACCGGAAGTCATTAATACGAGAGAAGTACAAGCTATCAACTCTTTTTCCAGATTAGACTCCATCAACGAGATCTATGAAATTATATGGATGCTTGTTCCTATTTTGACTCTTGTACTGGTAATCACACTAGGCATACTAGTAATTGTGTGGTTAGAAAGAGAAATATCTGCAGGAATACAACAACGTATTGGACCTGAATATGCCGGTCCTTTTGGAGTTCTTCAAGCGTTAGCCGATGGAACAAAATTACTTTTCAAAGAGAATCTTTTTCCCTCGAGGGGGGATACTCGGTTATTCAGTATCGGGCCATCTATAGCAGTCATATCAACTTTATTAAGCTATGCAGTAATTCCTTTTGGATATCATTTTGTTTTAGCTGATCTAAAAATTGGTGTTTTTTTATGGATTGCCATTTCAAGCATTGTTCCCATCGGTCTTCTTATGTCAGGTTATGGATCAAATAATAAATATTCTTTTGTAGGTGGTCTTCGAGCTACTGCTCAATCTATTAGTTATGAAATACCCTTAACTCTCTGTGTATTATCCATATCTCTACGTGCGATTCGTTGAAAGATAAACTTTTTTGTAAGAAAATTTAAGAACAGAAAAGGGCAAAATGAAATGAATTGACTATATTTCCTTTTTTTGGTTCATGAACGAAATTGGATAGTTATATGAGTGAAATAAAACAGCTTGAACTTTTGGCGTAAAAAATGGAGACTCATTTCCTATGTACAAGAGTAAAGCAGAACTAAACTAAACATAATAAGACGAAAGCGGTTGCCCCAAGATTGGTTGATTATTCATCCTGGCTTGAAGCGGGCTCAAGATCAACTTTATTGAGTTTTCACTATCATTTATCTGTATTACCATAATGCTAACTAGCGAGTAATTGAGCAAAAATAAGTGGATGGTTAGGAACACCAAGATACACAAAGGATTGGTAATAGAGATTTTAAAAATTATAAAAAAAGAATAGAAAGATATTTCGACAAAGATATTTCAACATAATAATATAAAAAGAATATTAATTGGGGCTTTTAATTCGTAGAAATGATCAGGCAGTACTCCCCATAACATAATTCCGATTCAGAGTATCCTCCCGCCCACTGATTAAAGAAATGACTATCAGGAACGAAATAATCCTTTGCTTTCTTTTTTTTATTATTTTCATTTTTTGACCCCTTCCCCTTTTTCAGAAAGAAGAATAGGAGCGAAACAAAGAATATAATACGTTTACAATAGAAAAAAGAGATCCTTTTTCCTTTTTATTTATTTGATTTTTCCTATATCCATATTTATGTTTATGGAAATCAAATTCGTATCATAATGCATAAACTAAGGAAATGTCTAATTCTTTTTCGTAATCAAAAAAGAAAAAAGATAGGGTGAAATAGCTATTGCTATTTCTACAAGGAATATTTTATTGAATATTTTATTGAAGTATAAGTTATTACCCAAAAAAGAAAAATTTAAATTCTTAAAGGATGAGATCAATTCAGAAGTACTTTTTTATTATTATAACAGATAGAATTGCATTGGTCGAATTAGGGAACGTTCGATCCATTTTTATCGTATTTATCTGCTAAATCCGATAAATATATGTATTAAAATAAATAATACGACCCGGTCCTTAGATTTATTTATGGCCTTAGAGGAGCCGTATGAGGTGAGAATCTCATGTACGGTTCTGTAATAGCGACGGGAACAGTGATGTTATCATCGACTATGATTATCTAACAGTTCAAGTACAGTTGATATAGTTGAGGCGCAATCAAAATATGGTTTGTGGGGATGGAACTTGTGGCGCCAACCTATAGGGTTTATCATTTTTTTAATTTCATCCCTGGCAGAATGTGAAAGATTACCCTTTGATTTACCAGAAGCGGAAGAAGAATTAGTAGCAGGGTATCAAACCGAATATTCGGGTATCAAATTTGGTTTATTTTATATTGCTTCCTATCTAAACTTGTTAGTTTCGTCATTATTTGTAACAGTTCTTTACTTTGGAGGTTGGAATATGTCTATTCCCACCATTTCCCTTCCAGACTTTTTTGAAATAAATAACGTCGGTGGAGTCTTCGGGGTAACAATTGGTATCTTTATTACATTGGTTAAAACTTATTTGTTCTTGTTCATTTCGATCACAACAAGATGGACTTTGCCTCGACTAAGAATGGACCAATTATTAAATCTTGGTTGGAAATTTCTTTTACCTATTTCTCTCGGAAATTTATTATTAACAACTTCTTCCCAACTTCTTTCACTATAAAGAAATGCTTTTCTATATTCTGTCTTTTCTCAAACAAAACAAGAGAAATAAATAAACATAAGATTATTCATAGATATTCACTATATGTTCTCCCTAGTAACTGGGTTCATGAATTATGGTCAACAAACCATACGAGCCGCTAGGTACATTGGCCAAAGTTTCATGATTACCTTATCCCACATAAATCGTTTGCCCGTAACTATTCAATATCCTTATGAAAAATTAATCACATCTGAACGTTTTCGTGGTCGAATCCATTTTGAATTTGATAAATGCATTGCTTGTGAAGTATGTGTTCGCGTATGTCCTATTGATCTACCTCTTATTGATTGGAAATTGGAAACTGATATTCGAAAGAAGCGATTGCTTAATTATAGTATTGATTTTGGAATCTGTATATTTTGTGGTAACTGTGTTGAGTATTGCCCAACAAATTGTTTATCAATGACTGAAGAATATGAACTTTCTACTTATGATCGTCACGAATTGAATTATAATCAAATTGCTTTAGGGCGTTTACCAATGTCAATAATTGACGATTATACAATTCGAACAATTTTGAATTCATCTCATCAAAACAAAACGCGAAATCTCCTTTGATTAAAGATTAATTAAAGAACAATTTCCAATTCATAAACTAAGATTCCATTTTGACCGAAAAAGGGGGGAATGATTTTTTCATTTTGTGTATTCAATAACTACAAAACTCAACCAGTTATTTGATTGGTTGGTGAGAACCGTAGCATGGCTTAATTTGGATTGAAAATCTAGTAATATACCCCGAGTTCTATCCATAGTTATTTCAAAATTTATATTTTTCATTTCTATTTATATATAATAATTTCTAATCATTACCCTTTTTGAGAAAGAATAAGATAAGTTTAATAGTTGTACCTACAATAATTTCCAACCCTTAGGGTTTAATTCAATTATCACCCTATTCTAAAAAAATCTTAAAAGGGGCTTTTCCTTTCCCGGCGAGGTCAATAAGGTCATGAAAAAATAATTTTATTTTTTATCTTTTATTTTACGTACAATGGATTTGCCTGGACCAATACATGATTTTCTTTTAGTTTTTCTGGGATTAGGTCTTATATTAGGAAGTCTAGGAGTGGTATTACTTACCAACCCAATTTATTCTGCCTTTTCGTTGGGATTGGTTCTCGTTTGTATATCCTTATTCTATATTTTATCAAATTCTCATTTTGTAGCTGCCGCGCAGCTACTTATTTATGTGGGAGCTATAAATGTTTTAATTCTATTTGCTGTAATGTTCATGAATACTTCAGAATATTACAAAGATTTTAATATTTTGACCGTTGGGAATGGGTTTACTTCCTTAATTTGTACAAGTATTTTTGTTTCACTAATTACTATTATTCCAGATACGTCATGGTACGGGGTTATTTGGACTACAAGAAAAAACCAGATTATAGAGCAGGATTGGATAAGTAATAGTCAACAAATTGGAATTCATTTATCAACCGATTTTTTCCTTCCATTTGAATTCATTTCAATAATTCTTTTAGTTGCTTTGATAGGTGCTATTGCTGTGGCTCATCAATAATAAATCTTTGGAATTAGCAATTGAAATCCAAATTCAACTTGTTTGTTGCTCGATCTTATTACATTCATTTGACTTTAATTCTATTTGAATTTGAGGATTATTCATGTAGAAATTTGTTTATTCGATTTATTTCAATATGAATAAGAATTCAATATCAACATATTGGATTGACTAGAATAAGAATTTCATAAACCAAGTACACAAGAAATAAATAGATTGGTAATAAATCGAAATTGATAAGGAGTTGACCGATGATGCGGGAATACGTACTTGTTTTGAGTGTCTATTTATTTTCTATCGGTATTTATGGATTGATTACGAGTCGAAATATGGTTCGAGCTCTTATGTGTCTTGAACTTATACTGAATGCGGTTAATATAAATTTTGTAACATTTTCTGATTTTTTCGATAGTCGCCAATTAAAAGGAAATATTTTCTCAATTTTTATTATAGCTATCGCGGCCGCTGAAGCCGCTATTGGATTGGCTATTGTTTCGTCAATTTATCGTAATAGAAAATCAACTCGTATCAATCAATCCAATTTGTTGAATAAGTAGTATTAATCATATAAAATAGAATAGAAAATAGAAATTTATATATAAATACATATAAATAATATTTATATATATAATATTTATATATATATTATATAAATAAATATTATATATATATAAATAGAACCTTTCTATTCATCAAATTGAATTGGTATATATGATACGGATACGGAACCAATCAGATCATGTTTGCGAAAAACGAATAAATTAAATTAAAGCATCTTGGTTATATCTCCCGAGTCGATCCGGAATTGAATAGCACAAGTCTGGTAAATCATTGATTCATCTGGTATTCACATATATGATTCATTGTAGAAATTTACTAGATCGAAAAAGTATAAAGTTAAAAAAAAAATTCTAAATCCAATGTCACATTCAGTAAAGATTTATGATACATGTATAGGTTGTACTCAATGTGTCCGCGCCTGCCCCACAGATGTATTAGAAATGATACCTTGGGACGGGTGTAAGGCTAAACAAATTGCCTCTGCTCCAAGAACAGAAGATTGTGTTGGCTGTAAGAGATGTGAATCCGCCTGTCCAACAGATTTTTTAAGTGTTCGAGTTTATTTATGGCATGAAACAACTAGAAGCATGGGTCTAGCTTATTGATACTTTCCAGAAAATACCACTTGAATACATTTTATTTTTTGTTTACCGACAAAAACCCTTAATCAAAAAAATTCTCTTTTTTTGATTAAAGGTTTTTCTGGTCCAAGTTATCTTGTTTTTACCATGAAGTCTTTTCCTTGGTTAACAATGTTTGTAGTTTTACCAATATCCGCAGGTTCCTTAATTTTTTTTCTCCCACATAGAGGAAATAAGGTAATTAGGTGGTATACTATTTTTATATGTATAGCAGAATTACTTTTAATGACTTATACATTCTCTTATTATTTTGAATTGGACGATCCATTAACCCAATTAATAGAAGATTATAAATGGATCCATTTTTTTGATTTTTACTGGAGATTGGGAATAGATGGACTTTCTCTCGGACCTATTTTACTGACAGGGTTTATCACTACTTTAGCTATTTTAGCGGCTCGGCCAGTTACTCGGGATTCCCGATTATTCCATTTTTTAATGTTAGCAATGTATAGTGGTCAAATAGGATTATTTTCTTCTCAAGATCTTTTACTTTTTTTCATCATGTGGGAATTAGAATTAATTCCCGTTTATCTGCTTGTAGCCATGTGGGGGGGGAAGAAACGTCTCTATTCAGCTACAAAGTTTATTTTGTATACTGCGGGAAGTTCTGTTTTTTTATTAATGGGGGCTTTAGGTATCGCTTTATACGGTACCAAGGAACCAACATTTAATTTTGAAACATTAGCCAATCAATCATATCCCATGGCTCTGGAAATAATATTCTATATTGGATTTCTTATTGCGTTTGCTGTCAAGTCACCGATTATACCCTTACATACATGGTTACCAGACACCCACGGAGAAGCACATTACAGTACTTGTATGCTTCTAGCCGGAATTTTATTAAAAATGGGAGCATACGGGTTGATTCGAATCAATATGGAATTACTACCCCATGCTCATTCGATATTTTCGCCCTGGTTGATAATAGTGGGCGCAATACAAATAATCTATGCAGCTTTAACATCTCTTGGTCAGCGAAATTTAAAAAAAAGAATAGCCTATTCGTCTGTATCTCATATGGGTTTCATAATTATCGGAATTTGCTCTCTAAGCGAGATGGGACTCAATGGAGTCATTTTACAAATAATATCACATGGATTTATTGGCGCTGCGCTTTTTTTCTTGGCGGGAACGAGTTATGATAGAATACGTCTTCTTTATCTCGACGAAATGGGCGGAATGGCTGCCCCAATGCCAAAAATATTCACGTTATTCAGTATCTTGTCGCTAGCGTCTCTTGCATTACCGGGCATGAGCGGTTTTTTTGCTGAATTGATAGTATTTTTTGGAATAATTACTGACCAAAAATATCTTTTAATGCCAAAAATACTAATTATTTTTGTACTGGCGGTTGGAATCGTCCTAACTCCTATTTATTTATTATCTATGTTACGCCAGATGTTCTATGGATACAAGCTGTTTAATGCCCAAAATTCTTATTTTTTTGATTCTGGACCACGAGAGTTATTTCTTTCGATCGCTATCCTTCTTCCTGTAATAGGTATTGGTATTTATCCGGATTGCGTTTTCTCATTATCAGTTGACAAGGTTGAGGCTATTCTATTTCCGTTTTTTTATAGGTAGTTTTTCGAACTAAAACAGAAAATGAAAAAGGAATCCTATTCTTTTCTTTTTTAAAAATGAAAACTTTAACAATAAAAAAAATCTCTTTTTTTTTCCTTTTCATTTAAATTTAAGTTAAAAAAAAAATAAATTCTACACACTTTTATGCCTTTGCCCCCTTTTGAGAATTTTTTGAATCAAGTAATGTAGTGATTCAAAAAGTTCTCAAGGAATTACCTAAAAATTCTTGTATATGTTGTCCCCCCTGTATATGTTGTCCTATAGTTATATGCGACAGATCCCTTCATCAATTTGATGTTAATGTAAATGAACCATAACTATGTAGTCCAAGTCCTAATAGATTAACTCCAAAATAGCAGATCCAAATTATAAGAAAGCCCATAGAAGCAACAATTGCAGAATTTAAACCCTCATCAGAATTTTTATTTGTTCGAATATGGAAATAAATCACGAATATGGCCCAAGTAATAAAAGCCCAAGTTTCTTTTGGGTCCCAATTCCAATATGATCCCCAGGCTTCATTAGCCCAGACCGCTCCCGAAAGAATACCTATGGTCAAAAAAATGAACCCTATACTAATAATATGATAACCCCACTGATCTAATTGTTGAATCAATTGAGACCTGTAATAATTTCTAGAAGAAAGAAAGGAAGTATTTTTAAAAACATTATTTTTTTTCGTCATGTATTGGCTCTTACCAAAGGAAAATGAACTAGATAATAAATTATTACTTTTAGCACTATCCAAAGTTCTTATGATTTTGTAAAATGTAATTACTAGAAGGGCTACTGATAATAATGATCCACATAAAAGAGCTGCATAGCCCAATACCATCATACTTACGTGCATCATTAACCACCGGGATTGGAGAGCAGGTACTAAGACTTCAGATCGATGCAGGTTAGTTAAAAAACCCGAAGTAGCAAACGCTTGGGTAAAAAAAATACTTGGGGCAATTATTATGTTTAAATAATTTTTTTTTTTTTTTTTCAAATATGGAACCATATGAATAATTGCAAAACCCCATGAAAGAAAGATTAATGATTCATATAAGTCACTTAATGGTAAATGTCCCGAATAAATCCAACGAGTAACTAATAATCCTGTTATACAGAAAAAAGCAGTTCTCATGCCCTTTTTTGACGAAGCATAAAGTCCTACAAATTCGTCGACTAATAAGGCCATTAAATGAATTAGAATTCCAATTGAAACAACCGAAAAAGAAATATGAGTTAATATATGTTCTAAAGTCAAAAATATCATAAAAATCCTTAACAAATTAACAAAAGGGCAGGATTCTTTAATTATACATTATACATAATTGAAATCATGAATTGAATTCATTATCATTATAGGGCGTATTGTATCCTCTTGAAAAGTAGAGGAAAAGATAAGACATTATATTATGCCGCCACTCGGACTCGAACCGAGATGCTCTAGCACTGCTTCCTAAGAGCAGCGTGTCTACCGATTTCACCATAGCGGCTTGCTCAAAATCATAATAACCAATTTTGATTCAATCGTCGAGCTTTAATTTTAGTAGCGTAGCTCCAATATTTTTTTTTATTTCGAAAACATAAAAATTAATGAATCACAGCATCAATTATTTAATTGAAATAATTGATGCTTTGATTATTTTCATAATAATCTTTATTATTATTTAATGTGTCAATTTTGATTAACTTAACAATGTTGTTTTTTTTTGTAGTTTCGACTCTTATACTCTTATACAATGAAACTCTTGTAAATAATATAATTCTTATTGCAGTCTATGACTAGGGCTAAAAAAAATATAATTTTTTTTTATGGATTACAATTTTAGATTCATGAAACTATTTTATTTAATAATCCTTAGTATTTCAGGGCTTAACGAATTTGTGTTAAGATTTAATTTAACAATTTAATTAGGTATTGAGTTGGGCATATCATATAACAAAAAAATTTCGTGATTTTTTTTTAATATTGTCTAATTTTTAATATATATCTTGAGATCCATCTTCCAGTCCAAATATATAGTGTAAAAAAAATCATTCAAAAATAACCTCTTATATACATATCTATCTAAACTAAATATGCAATATGCAAATTTTATTAATTGGATAGAAAGGGGAGCTTATTAGTTATTTAAAATAATATTTTTAAGGAGGGTGACTTAAAAATTAATAATTTTTGTTTTTAACGATTAGTTTTTTTTTACTAATGATTTTAGATCGTCTCTTTTTTATTCATCTATTCAAAAACTTATTAAAAACTTATTAATATTTCGTATTATTGTGACAAAGGGCTGGATGGGGAAAATAAGAATCCCCATCCCGGAAATGAGAAAATTTGCTAAAAATCAAAAAGACGAACTTTGTGTCTTCTTTTTTTTTGCAAACAAAAGCAAAAGTACCCTTTTTAGAATTCAATATCCAAATTAGATTCCACATATCCATAGGATAAGGGGGGAAGGGGGTCAATTTTGTATTGATTATCTCAATAAAGGCTGGAAATTATATAAAATTATATAGAAATTATATAATTAAATTTCTATTTATTCTATTTATTTTCTATTCTTTATAGTTATATATTTATTTATTTTCTATTCAAAGTATACGTATATCATATTCTGTATATATTGTATAGAATATTGTATAGAATATTATATCGATGTATATATTCGTTATGTATATATTCATATATATATTTTATTTTAAATGCTAAATCAAATTTAAATGCTAAATAAAATTCAATCTTTTTCCGATGTCAAGCCGAGTTAGATTATTCCGATGTTTGATTTTTTATTTGTTGCACAAAAAAACTTTTTGAATTACCTGTAGAAAGAGATTTTGCTAACGAAAAGGCTTTCAACGCGGTCCAATATCCCTTTCTTTTCCAAATATTTTTTCGAATACGCTTTTTTGAAATAGAAGTACGTTTTTTTGGAACTGCCATTCAACATTAAAGAGATTATTTATTTTATTGTTAGAAGTGGATGTGAAAGACATATAGTGTCATATAGTGTTAAAAAAAAATTGTTCTTTATTATCTAGCTATTTAGTCGTTAAATTCTATTTGCTTCCTACAAAGCCTAACCATTGCTTTTTATTAGTTCGTAGTTAGATTTCTTCTTTTTTTCGTCATACTGTATTTATATATAGAATAATTTATATATAGAATTTATATAGAATAAAATACATCAAAAACTTTAGTTTTTTATCCCTATGAAAATGTTTTTTTTTTCTTTTTTTTTCTAGGAATTGGTTAAGCTCGAAGAGAGGGTCTCCCTAATTGAAATTGAATTTATTGAAGTTGAATTTTAAAATTAAAAATTATTAATCAATTTTTAAAAAATATGTGATTTTCTAAAAACCATTTCATGTAAAAGATATTTTATTAATTCTCTTTTTCCTTTTTATTAATTATTTTTTTCCTTTTATCTTATGTAAACGTAAAGCGCCCAATATCATACATAGGATTTGTTATAAACAAAAGAGAAGGCATTAAATCTGGGTCAAAATAAAATACAATCGTTAATAATTCTGACTTGAAAAAAGGAATAAAAAAAAAGAATTCTTTTTTATTCCTTTTTTATTGAATGTTGAAGAATTTTGGAAAAAGAATTTTTTTTTATCATTTTTATAAAATTAAAATTAAGTACTACTTTTAATATAATTCTTTACCCTTTGTATATAAATTCTCTGGATATAAATTTTTGCAATCCACAGCAATAATCGAATTTTAGAGTCAATTTTCTTTTATTAGTGTCTTGTTTCATTAGTATCGTCGTATATTATTTGACCAATTCTAACTTCTTAATTTGAATATGTAACTTCTTAATTTGAATATGTAAAGTATTTTGAAAAAAATTCAGAATAATTATGAAGAAAAATTTCTATTTAAGTTTTGAATATCATTATTATTAATTATTCCTTTTTTTTGGCAAATCCGTTCAATAAAATTTAAAAATAACAAGAGATAAGAGCCGATGAATCAGAACCAAGAAAGAATTAATCATTAATTAAGTTATGGCACATATATATCAATATTCGTGGATCATACCCTTCGTTACACTTGCAGTTCCTATGTTAATAGGAGTGGGACTTCTACTTTTCTCGGCGGCAACAAAAAAACTTCGTCGTCGGTGGGCGGTTCCGAGTATTTTATTGTTAAGTATAGTGCTTATTTTTTCAACCGATTTGTTTATTCAGCAAATAAATAGTAATTCTATTTATCAATATATATGGTCGTGGACCATCACTAATGATTTTTCTTTAGAATTCGGACACTTGATTGACCCATTGACTTCTATTTTGTTACTATTAATTACTACAGTTGGAATTATGGTTCTTATTTATAGTGATAACTATATGTCTCATGATCAAGGCTATTTGAGATTTTTTGCTTATATGAGTTTTTTCAATACTTCAATGTTGGGATTAGTTACTAGTTCTAATTTGATACAAATTTATATTTTTTGGGAATTGGTTGGAATGTGTTCTTATCTATTAATAGGTTTTTGGTTCACACGACCTATTGCATCGAATGCGTGTCAGAAAGCGTTTGTAACTAATCGTGTAGGAGATTTTGGGTTACTATTAGGAATTTTAGGCCTTTATTGGATAACAGGTAGTTTAGAATTTTGTGATTTGTTCGAAATATTCAATAACTTGACTTATAAGAGTGAGATTCATTTTTTGTTTGTTACTTTGTGTGCTTTCTTATTATTTTCGGGAGCAATTGCTAAATCGGCACAATTCCCCCTTCATGTATGGTTACCGGATGCTATGGAGGGACCTACTCCTATTTCAGCTCTGATACACGCTGCTACTATGGTAGCGGCTGGAGTTTTTCTTGTCGCTCGACTTTTTCC